ATTATGCATCCACTAATCAAAATTCAATGCGTAATTTTAGCATTCAAAGGATATTCCTGAATAATCTTATTTTTCAGTTATTGAACCTTTTCATTTTACCAAGTTCAATGTTAGTCAGATTAGTCAACATTTATATGTTTCGATGCAACAACCCATTTTTATTTCTAACAAGTAGTTTTGTTGGTTGGTTAATTGGTCACATTTTATTCATGAAATGGGTTGGATTGGTATTAGCCTGGATACAGAAAAATAATTCTATTAAATCTAATGTACTTATTAGATCGAATAAGTACATTATGTCAGAATTGAGAAATTATATGTCTCGAATCTTTATTATTTTGTTATTTATTACCTGTATATATTATTTAGGCAGAACACCTTCGCCTCTTTTTCTTAATAAGAAACTGTCAAAAATTCAAGAACAAGAAAGGGATTCGAAATAAAAAAAATTAAAGTTTCAAGTAGTAAATTAATAAAAAGATTAATGCATAAAAAAAATACAATAAAATATACGAAGAAATTCGACCACCCCCTACATATTTTATAACCTCTCCCATAAAAAAACTTGTAATACCCACGCCATTTGGAATTCCATCAATTACTCGTCTATCAAAAAAATAATTTAGTTTTGCTAATCTTCTTACATTATTAATTAAAGATATTCTATAAAAAGCATCTATGTAACCACGATTATATGACCAATCATATATGACATTTCTTATTTTATCTGCTTTGTTAGGAAAATTTTTTGAAAATAAATTGAGTAAGTTGAAATTTTGTAAAGATGAATAAACAGGCGTATAGAAAAAAGACGCTATAAATATTCCGAAAAAAGCTATACTGACCGAAAAAGTTGCATTTGTAACAAATTCATACCAATTCCCAGAATTATTTGAATTTTTATGTAAATGGTCTATAGACGGAATTAACAATTTGGATAATATATCCAAATCTAGTCCTTCTTGATTGAAAGAGATTCCTATGACCCCAATGAACAAAGTAAATAGTACTAATACAAGCATAGAAAATAACATAGTATTTTCCGATTCATAGGGATAGAAAAAAGTGGTATTGTTAGTTTCAAAATTGGTAATATCAATAAAAGGCCATGATATGTTTTTTATACTTCTATCAATTCGATATGAATGTGTCTTCTTCCGAAAAGAGGAAGCCTTCCCATGATTATTGATTGTTAATAAAGATAATAAATACGTTTTTTTTTTGACTTCTTTTTCTTTACCCCATAAAGATATTGAATGGAATGAGCTATTTTTTTTTCCATTGTAATTTTTAAAATTAACATTTAAATTTCCTTCAAAAACAAGTAAATAGATCCGAAACATATAAAATGCGGTTAATCCTGCTGTGGAACAAGCTATTATTGCGAAAATTGGTGAATACAACCAACTATCATTAAGAATTTCATCTTTGGACCAAAAACAGGCAAAGGGTGGAATACCACAAAGAGAAAGTGTACCTACTAAAAAAGCGGTTTTTGTAATTGGCACATGTTTTGTTAAACCGCCCATAAGAATCATATTTTGACTTTTATCTGGAGAATATCCAACAATAGTTTCCATTGAATGAATAATAGATCCGGATCCTAAAAACAATAATGCTTTTGAATAAGCATGAGTAATCAAATGAAATAAAGCGGCTCGATAAGAGCCCATACCTAGAGCTAACATCATATAACCCAATTGAGACATTGTAGAATAGGCCAAACTTCTCTTAATATCCTTTTGAGCAAGAGCTAAAGTAGCCCCTAATACTACTGTTATTATCCCTATGAAAGCTATTCCATTCATTATGGAAGGTATAACTATGAAAAGAGGAAGAAGTCGGGCTACAAGAAAAATTCCCGCCGCTACCATAGTAGCAGCATGGATAAGAGCGGAAATAGGGGTAGGTCCTTCCATAGCATCTGGTAACCATACATGAAGGGGAAATTGGGCAGATTTTGCAACTGAACCGCTAAATAACAGGAAGGCACACAAAGTAACTAATAAAAGATTAACCTCATTATTCGAAATCAAATTATTGAATATTTCAAATAAATCCCGAAATTCCAAACTACCCGTTATCCAATAAAGACCTAAAATTCCCAAAAATAAACAAAAATCCCCTACCCGATTAGTTACAAACGCTTTTTGACAAGCATTTGCCGCAATAGGGCGTGTGAACCAAAAACCTATTAATAGATAAGAACACATTCCAACCAATTCCCAAAAAATATAAATTTGTATCAAATTGGAACTAGTAACCAATCCCAACATTGAAGTATTAAAAAAACTCATATAAGCAAAAAATCTCAAATATCCTTTATCATGAGACATATAATTGTCACTATAAATAAGAACCAAAATTCCAACAGTAGTGATTAATAATAACATAATAGAGGTAAGTGAATCGATCAAGTAGCCAAACTCTAAAGAAAGATCATTATTTATAGTCCAAGACCATACATATTGATAGATGGAACTATTATTGATTTGATGAATAGACAGATCCACTGCAAAAATCATAACTATACTTAATAATAAAACACTAGGAAAAGCCCACATACGGCGAATCTTTTTTGTTGCCGTGGGAAAAAGGAGAAGTCCCGCTCCTATTAACATAGGAACTGGAAGTGGAATGAAAGGTATGATCCATGAATATTGATGTGTATATTCCATACAAAAAAAAAAAAAAAGATTTCTTAATTCTTAATGAGTTTTGTTTCTTATTCGCCAATTTTATCTCTTTTGAGAGGGTTCAGTTAATAAAAAAATGAAGAGTAAGATAGAAATAGAATAATTTTCTATTGTTAATTATTCTGAATTTTTGTTCAATATTTGCAATAGGTCAAAGTACGAAGTGAAAATGGATCAAATGATACGACCAAATTACTAGTTAAAATGAAAAATCTACTTTTTTTTTTTAATAAAATTGAAAATTATTATTATACAAAAATTTCTATACACAAAGTGAGGATAAATAATTATACCAAAACTCAAAACATTAGTTTATTTTGATATGAATCATAAAAAACAATCCATATGACTCAAAAAAATAAGAATTTTTTTGAGTTTTTGATTCTGAATCATTAATTCGTTTTGGCACTAATTGATTATTTTCCATTCCAATCCATTCCAATAAAAAGATATCTATCTTTGGAAAAAATTTGTAAAAAAGGTTATGATATTCAACAGTTTACTTTAGATAGAAAAAAGGAATTAAGATACATGATTTTTTAAAATCATGTATCTTTTAAATGACCAAGTAAACAGGATAAAGATAAGGGTCGGGTTATTAAACTTTTTCGATGTTATCCCATTCCATATATAAAATATAAATGCAATACGACGAAAATAGACCGAGATATAAAAGGATAGTCTTTTTTTGTAAGAATTACATAAAAGATTACTAGAAAAAAAAAAACTATGTGATTTTTACATATCCACATTTTTGAAAAAGTAGAATAGTCTAATTTAGAAAAACAAATAGATAAGATAGATATCTTGATATGGCTAATTAAAGAACAATTCATTTTGAACAATAGATGTCTTTCACATCCAACTATAGCAATGAATAAACTAATATAATTTTTGAATGGCAACTCCAAAAAAACGCACTTCTATATCAAAAAAAAGGATTCGGAAAACAATTTGGAAGGAGAAGGGGTATTGGGCAGCATGGAAAGCTTTTTCGTTAGGTAAATCTCTTTGTACGGGGACCTCAAAAAGTTTTTTTGTGCAATAAATACAAACATTGGAATAATCAAAATTAGCTGGACTCAAAGAATAGTCTAATTTCAAAGAATAGTTTCGGATATAGATTGAAAATTTTTTTATGATTATTGGTTTTTTGCTCTTTTATATTTATATTATTTCTTATTTTTCGTTTTTTTGAGTTTCTATATTTTATAGATATTTTTATACAAACTAAAATAAGATATAAGTAAGAATTTCTATTCGCTAATGTTTTAAACTGTTCAATATAAAATAAAAATTGACCCCATTTTGGAATTGGTTGGAATTGGCTTTTTTTTTATTCAAATTCTTTAATTTTCTGTTTTTCAAATGCAATATTTGTTTACTAAATATTCAATTTAGTAAACAAATATTGCATTTGAATCGACTCTTTCAATCTCGACGATTGATTAAAAACCGGTTATTATGATTTCGAGCAAGCCGCTATGGTGAAATCGGTAGACACGCTGCTCTTAGGAAGCAGTGCTAGAGCATCTCGGTTCGAGTCCGAGTGGCGGCATGGCATCTTATTTTCTAAAAGAGTAAGTCCTATAATGAATTCAATTCCCGATTTCCATTTATATAATTAGGAGATCCTTTTTTTTTCATTTTTTTATATGATATTTTCAACTTTAGAGCATATATTAACTCATATATCATTTTCGGTCGTATTAATTGTAATTGCAATTCGTTTGATAACCTTATTAGTCAATGAAATCGTAGTACTATATGATTCGTCCGAAAAAGGCATGATAATAACTTTTTTCTGTATAACAGGATTATTAGTTACTCGTTGGATTTTTTCGGGACATTTACCATTAAGTGATTTATATGAATCAATAATCTTTCTTTCATGGGGTTTTTCCATTTTTCACATAGTTCCGGTTTTTGGTTTTAAAAAGCTTAAAAACTATTTAAGCACAATAATCACACCAAGTGTTATTTTTACCCAAGGCTTTGCTACTTCGGGGCTTTTAACCGAAATGCATGAATCCGCAATATTAGTACCCGCGCTACAATCGCATTGGTTAATGATGCATGTAAGTATGATGGTATTGGGCTATGCAGCTCTTTTATGTGGATCATTATTATCAGTAGCTCTTTTAGTCATTACATTTCGAAAAGTAATAATAAGAAATATTGGTAAGAACAAGAATTTTTTTTTTAATGAGTCATTTTCTTTTGCTGAGATCAAATACATGAACGAAAGAAACAATGTTTTCCGAAACACTTCTTTTCCTTATTATAGAAATTATTACAGGTCTC